ATTCAGAAGAATATGTAAGGGATTCATACACAGCATCTCTTTCTTTTAGCAACGGTTCCACCAATTGATATGTTTCCACAAATAATTGAAATTCAATTTCTTGATCTGTATCTTCAATCTTGGGAACCTTATAAAGTTCTTCCGCCAAGCCCTGATCAATGAACCTACAAAATCCTTCAAATTGTATCTGATTAAGCCCAGGTATTGTCGCCATTCCCTCATTTCCATCCCGGAACATTTGAAATGAATTTCCCATTTTTTTTATAGAAAAATCCCATTTTTAGCGCATTCTTCATCGAATCATATAGATCAACCCAACGCCGATGGAATTTATATTCTGTTTACTGAATCACATAAAATTTTACCCAATTCCATACCAGATATGTCCATATATGGACAGTATGAAATATGTATGAATGGGGAATAGCGAGAATTTTCTACTCAAGTCAAATTTCGGAATTGAATTTGTAAGAGAAGAGATGAAAGGAATTGCTAAAACATTCTTGGAACCAAAATTCTGATGCTTAGATTTATGGGCTTTACTATATACTCTATCAGAACAAAAGTGATTCAATTACTACTATTATAATGATATTACATATTCCAATCGATTGGATACCGGAAAAATAAACGGATTCGGGATTTGAGCGGTTCGCCGAGATAAATATAGAATAATCAGAAAAAGTTTTTGGGATTTCATTTAAAAAAAATTGCCGAGAAAAGAAAGAGAAACTTTGACCGATTCTCTTATTATTACTTATTACTAGAATTCGTAAAATACGCTTGGTAAGCGGGTTGTATTTATTAAACATGTGTAGCTATCTTCTATATATCCGTCTCCCCTTTTATTCTTTTATTGCCGTTCTATTCGGGGCAGCATGGGCGGGGGTCTATCCAAATTTAGACTTTTTTTCGTCAATCGATTCAATGAAAAATTGAAGTACGATATTTTCGGAGAATTCCCTATCGGCACCCTATATTTGAATATCCGATTCTATATCTGGGATTATATATGTTCTGGTTCCGGAGTTTACTTTACATATATAAATTTTTTTTATATAATATATATATAATATATATAAATAATATATATAATTATAATCGAAATTGAGAAAAATGGAAATTAAGAAAAATTTTTTGATTGAAAAGAATCAACAATAATTAGTTATTATTTTGACTTTCTTATGTCATTAGGGAAACATAATTTAAGATCGAAATCTAAAAATCATTCATGAATTCGCAGTCAAGCCACAAGTCAATAGTTAATGGTTCAAAATTATTATGAATTTTTTTTGTGAAAGAAATTTTCCCTTTCAATAGAAAGGATAGGGGAAGTTTTTAGGTATTGTGTATTTTGTGATACTATACAATCAATCGAAGGGTTGGATCTAATAAAAAAAGGGAATGGTTTCTTTTGGTTAAGGCAAACAGGATTCAAGATGTCAGTACAAAAAAAGAAGTTCAGTAATCCAATACACCTCAAACCAAAAAGGGGGTAATATTGTCATCTATTTTTTTTGGCGACATGGCCGAGCGGTAAGGCGGAGGACTGCAAATCCTTTTTTCCCCGGTTCAAATCTGGGTGTCGCCTGGTCAACAAAAGACCTGAAATCCCTTCTTTTTTTTGATATAACTCACCGAAATCTTCGCCAGCATAGGGGGAGGGGGGCTGTTGATACCCCCTTGATTCGAAGCATATGGAGATTCTCAAAAGATCTGTCACTTTTTTTTGATAGGAGTCAAAAAAAGATTTTCGTACTATGAAGGGAGCCGAGAAGTCTTGATAGCCCTTCCACTACTAATGGAATATTTACTGACTGGGCCTTGAATTAGATAACCAAAGGGGAGTCTAACTGTTACTTATTGTGGAGAAACAACTTTGGTCTACAAACTCCCGAATGTCTTTGAATACTCAGATATTCGATCAATATTTGATTGTCAAATTCAGTTTTTAGAAAAAAAAAACTGCCAAAAAAACTTCTGTTCAGTAACCCCTAGTCAAGAATATAATCGACTGTCTCCCCATTTTTTCACAGAGACGAAATAGAGAAAATGGGAAATAAAGAAAATGGGAAATAAAGAAAATAGAGGTATGTGTGTGATAGATAATGATTTACCTTGGTTATATAGATATAGTTTTTATTCCGTTTTTTTATGAATGAATTATGAAGGTTAACAAAAGAATAGATCTTTTTATTCCTACATGCTATAGCTATATTAGTAAGACTCCCTTGTCCACGGGGGTCGTTGCATATTTTGCTTGTACTTAATCTTTCCCAATTCGACTAGAAATCATAATGATCAGAAAATTTGTATTAAGAATTTCTTATAAATTAAATGCATTTATTGGATTGGTTCATTAAATAAAGAATTGGGAGTAAGAATCCCCTTTTGACTATGCACCCCGGATTTCACTATTATTAGTGAACAAGAATGGAATAATTCCTTCATATTCAGATAGGGGACATAATTCACATGGATATAGTAAGTCTCGCTTGGGCTGCTTTAATGGTAGTCTTTACATTTTCCCTTTCACTCGTCGTATGGGGGAGAAGTGGACTTTAGAAGTACTATTAATGTAATTACGGTAAGGAATCAAACTTTCTCAATTGTTTTTTGGATTTATGCTTTATCGACATCGACTCATTTCATATCATGGTTCAAGTGTTACAAATCGGTAGGGTTTACTACTCCTTTTCGAAATTGGAAGAAGTTCCCATACTCCTTTCTGTTAGCGATTTAATCAAATACTTTTTTGGTTTGGAATGCTAAAAAAAAATGACTGGTTTTTTTTTATGAAATTAATGGGAGCCCTGTCCGTAGACTTTTTACTTCTTTGATTTTATTTTTTTCGATAGATACTGGGATTTCGATTTGAAATAATCAGAAATCTCGGAATTCAAGCCGTAAAAGTAAGCCCCTTTTTTTTTTATTTCGGTCGAAATCAATACAAATCAAAAAAAGAAATCTAGCAAAGAAATAGAACTGGGGCCCTATGTATATTCTATGGATAGAATTCTATCGATATGAAGATAGATATTTTAGAAGATTGCTCTATATTAAGCCTGTATCTTTATACAGTACAACTTTATAAACTAAAAAACCACCAATCTAATAGATAATATGGTAGAAAGAAATATATCAACCTTTCTACCATATTATCAAATCTCATAGAATACTGTTGATTCTAGCCTGCGTATTTAATTGAAGATTTAAGAAACGAAATTGGAATCCTTTATTTATATTTATTTCTTAAATAATTCTCATTGATAAAGACATAAGAAGTCAAGTTTCATTCAGATTAATCGGTTTGGCTGACCGTTTTTACATATATGATAAGTAAAAAAGCAGTAGGAACTAGAATAAAGAGTGCAGTAGCAATAAATGCGAGAATATTTACTTCCATAATCTAAGTGGTTTTTACTTCGCAATAACTCGGGATTTAATCCCATAGAGATAATCAAAATTTCGCCTGTAAATTCAAGGGGATGAATTCCATCTCGATGATATTGAATCGCATCAATATTATGAATAACAAAATCTGGGCTATCAAATCACTTCGCCGTCGCGAATTAAATAGTATAACATAGGAAGATCCTTTATCCATACTCAATATAAAATTGAATTCGTCATCGAATCGAGAAATCTTTTTTTCTTTTTTTACATTCTTTCTACAACCTACCGCCTTCCTTGGACAATCAAACGATTATTCATTACCTCACAAATAACACGAATAATAAAGCTAAAGGGGGTGGTTATTTGATCTTTCTTTTTTTAATATTCTCTTTTCTTGGATTAGTACTAGCATAGATTAAAAAAAAGTTCGGTGTAAAATTGGAATGAGATAGATTAAAAAAAAGGAGTTAGTTTGAGTCATTGAGACTACCCAAAATCGGAACTAGAAAGGGAGAGAGTTTTCATCTGAAAAGTCTTTTTCCGGGTAACTCAAATTCCATTTTTTTTGGAGTGTACAAGAAATGAATTCTAGTTGTGTATGTGCTCCCGAGAAACATATGATACTCTATTCCATTAGATAGAGGCAATAAATTGAAAGACCAGACCCAGTACGCTATCCTTTGGAATCCGGAATATGATGTTCCCAATAATTGGATTAGTCCAATTAGATCTCTCTCCCCCCAATAGGTACTAGTTGAAGTAATGAAAATTTAAATATTTGGTTGTGTTTGATGAGAAATAACGAAAAAAGAAAAAAAATCCCTATTGAGAATGACCGAAATTCTATTAATTTCATTGTGCCCCTTTTACCAGAAAAAGAAAATAGAGAGGTGAGTTGATGTGTCTATTGGATCCGTCGGGACTGACGGGGCTCGAACCCGCAGCTTCCGCCTTGACAGGGCGGTGCTCTGACCAATTGAACTACAATCCCAGGGAAATAAGGTATACCGCATCAATATTTTTAGGATTTCATTCAAACCCATTTTTTTCGTGTTGTAACAGAGACACGAGTGATATAGTGATATCTGCATGACTATGCACTTTCTTTTTTGTGAGAACGACAGTAATTACATTACTAGTGATTCTTTCTTTATTTACAAATCGATTGATCATCAATTTTTCAATCAAAAAAGATTTCTTTTTTCGTTTATTTAGACTTTCCTTTATACTTACAGATACTGATATGAATCTAGATCATTATATTCTCTAGATCCGAATTTTTTGGAACAAGTAAATAAAACAAATAAAGAGGTATGTATATAGAATGGAATTCTTTTATTCCCACGTATCGTGCGCTTCAGAAAGACAAAATTTGCATCTCACGGTCTATGAGCGAATTCTTGGGCCGAGCTGGATTTGAACCAGCGTAGACATATTGCCAACGAATTTACAGTCCGTCCCCATTAACCCCTCGGGCATCGACCCAGGAAAAATCAATTCCATTTTCAATTAATGCACGATCAACTTCCTTTTGTAGTACCCTACCCCCAGGGGAAGTCGAATCCCCGCTGCCTCCTTGAAAGAGAGATGTCCTGAACCACTAG